GATTTTCACTACATATTTACTATACATAAATACAAATGGATACATAGCTATAGCCGAAAGAATAAAAAAAAAAGAAATCTCGGGTTGACATGGATTCAATCAATCAATATAAGTAAAATAAACAGGTTGAATCCCTTATTTTTTGATTTGTTAATAGATTTACAACGACAAACGATAAAACGCCTGGTTTCGATTGCGAGTAATGTAAATTTTTATTTCTCGACCCAATTAGTTCGTTGTATTCATTTGATCCTTTTTATATGCATCTTATATCAATAAAATTCTAGCAATAAAATTGATTTTTGTTCTTCTGCTTATTTTTTTTGTCCTTATACTTCCAGAGCATGATACTCTATGGGAGCAATATTAAATAGGAATAAAAAATGGGTATGAATAGAACAAAAAAGGGGGGAGTAGTAAAGAAAAAGTTATACAAAACTATATAGGAGTCATCCACACCCTCTTTTTTTATTCTATTCCTCAATTTAATTTCGTTTAATTAAGAGGAAGTTCCTTAAAAATCCCAGCCTTCTTTGAAATATCATGAACCGTTCCTGTCGGTTGAGCGCCCTTGTCAAGGAAATCTAAAATAGCAGGAAGATTTAAATGGGTTTGATTATTTATCGGATCATAAAAACCCACTTTCCGAAGATCTCTTCCCTCTCTTCGGGATCGAGCATCGATTGCAACGATTCGATAAACAGCTCATTGGGATAGATAACAATACCCCCCCTAGAAACGTATAAGAAGTTTTCTCCTCGTACGGCTCGAGAAAAAATGATTCGAAATTATGTGATTTAAGTCCTTCTTTTTCGAAAAAAAGCATTCGTACTCTCATAACTCAAGTTGGATAACTTTTAAATAGCCCAAAAGAAAATCTTTAGGGATTTCTTTTTTTGAGTGGTCTCTAACCCCTTTTTTTGTTTGTCTCGTTTCGAATCGATTTTTTGATTCTTAATTCCCATTCTGATCTAATTGTTGAGACAATTGAAAACGGTATTTCCTTGTTCCAGGATCCCTTTTATATTTGACTTGAATCATTGGGTTTAGACATTACTTCGGTGATCTTTCGTTTTCAAAAATGGTGGCAACACACCCCTTTTTGCGATTTTTTTCTATCAAAGAATCATACGAACAATTGATTCCTGCATGATACACCTTTCATCGAAAGAGTTTTACCAATTCCAACAAATTGTCGTTTTGGATTTCAAAATTGCTCGAATCGGATCCTTTCAATTTATATATCAAAATATACTTACGAAGTTTGTTACAACTTATTGATTGGTATTAACCCTAGATCCTTACCCCTGCGAAATGAACAAATACTTTCTACTCAAGCTCCATAATGTCCTATTTACACTACACTCCAACAAAAAACGAGAATTCTAGTAGAACAGAACAAAATATGTCGAGCCAAGAGCCCATTCATTTCTAGATAATCTACAATCTAAAATGGCGGATGAAAAAAAATCCACAGCGGATCGTGTCCTTCAAGTCGCACGTTGCTTTCTACCACATCGTTTCAAACGAAGTTTTACCATAACATTTTTCGAGTTTTGAACCGGTATGTAATTGATTCAATTATGGAATCATGAATAGTCATTGCTTCGGTCAATACACAGTCCTTTTTCCTTCGATATGAAAGGAATAGTTAGTTAATTTATGAGGAAGAAGCCTCAGTAAGAATTGAATTTCACCCTCTATTTTCATTTTAGAGCATGAATGCAATATTTCTTTTTATTTAGAAATAAAACAAAAAAGAAAATAAAGTAAAACATAAATAAGAAAATGAAGATGTATGAAAAGTAAATAAGAGGATGAAGATATATGAATAGACCCCGTCTCAATTATTAATTATTAAATACATTTACAATTATTAATTAGAGCCAAACGCCAAACATCAAATACCTCCAGCTCAAAGAAAATTCATCCATATGAAACTCGATTGATTATGAGATCTTCCATCGCTCACTAACTCGTATGGACCCCACTCCCAATTCATTCTGGGGGATGATTAATCATAAATCAAAATAGGATCCTATTTGATACGAGATGCTAGACTCTTTTGTATAGATAAAAAGCCAAAAGGATCCAGATTACGTCATTCTTTACTATAATTGTTCTTTTACCCTAAACCGGTCTTAAGAAACTGAATTCCGTTGATTGAATTCAAACACTACCACGAATACCCTCGTGCTTAGATTTCAAGAAATGAAATAAAAATATAAGAAAGATAGAGGTTTCGCATTTCGATTTAGAATGTATCCTTGCAAATTCACCGAGGTAGGGTATGTAAGGATTTTTTAAGCCACTCACTTCCATATCAAAGTGAAAGGGAGGGGGAGGGCCCATCTGACTTTTTTTGAATTCAAACTCTTGTGATCTATGTTGCCATCTTACTTGGATCACAAATGGATTCCGTTTTCTTTTCGTATTATTTGAACTCGATTCAATTTATGAAAAAGCATCTTATTCAGAGAAGAGTTTTGAAAATTCGAAA